AATGATAACTTATTATATCCAGTTGCTTACTAAAAAGAGAAATAATATCTCTATTCTCCGCTCAAATATGAATACTAAGACTTGAGTTTTATGAAACAACCGAAAGCCCCTTATCGGATTTGAACCGATGACTTACGCCTTACCATGGCGTTACTCTACCGCTGAGTTAAAAGGGCCGCTTTGATTAAATTCCGGAATGTGTGTGGATAAGATATATCTATGTACATTACATATTATATATGGATAAGTACATGCAATAGCCTTGCTAGTGGCCCAAGAATTGTGATTTAACTAGTGAGTATAGGGTAAAAAAATGGGTTTATTGATATTACATTACGTTTGATAAATAGCAATGCAATGAATTGTTTCAAGACTGGGCCTAATTACTTTTTAATTGACTACCATCAGAAGTAAATTCACTTGATTGATACATATAACCATCGGGATAGATCCATGATATTTCATCGAATCGTGTGATGAAAAGATTCTACTTGTCCCCGGAACCGGAAAAAATTATTTTTAATAATTTGTTGATCCCCTCTTTCCAGATTTCCCGTTTGTTTGGTAATTTCTTGGTTTACCGTAAGATAGAAATAGGTATATTCCATCTTAACAATGAATGAATCCATGACTGAAAGTGGAAGAAATTAAATGAAGTTTAATCCTTTATTCTGGCCGAAAACTATTAATTATATAGAAATTTTTCATTATTTAATAAATTATTAGAATTTTTTAATATTAAATGGCGATTCTAATGTATTTATATAAATTTATATAATATTATTTATATAATAATAAATTAATATAATATAAATAAATAGTATATAAAGTATAAATTAAAGTCTAAATAAGAAATCAAAAAATTCTATAGAATCATGACGAGGGAAAAGTCCGTCGGATCTAGTCATATCATTACATTATATTGACAATTTCAAAAAACTGTTCATACTATGTTCATGGTATGGTGGCGGTCGGGCAAGCATGCCCCCATCGTCTAGTGGTTCAGGACATCTCTCTTTCAAGGAGGCAGCGGGGATTCGAATTCCCCTGGGGGTAGGGTACTATGAAAGGAAGTTGATCATGGATTATCAATAGGTCAAAATTGATTTATCCGGGGTCGATGCCCGAGTGGTTAATGGGGACGGACTGTAAATTCGTTGGCAATATGTCTACGCTGGTTCAAATCCAGCTCGGCCCAATAATTCGCTAATCCCAAGATGAAATTATATAACACGTTTTTTATAGAAATGCCTGATACAGATACAGAAGAATTAAGAACAATTACGGAAGCATAAGAAAAAATAAAACTTTCTGAGATATCCCTACTTTAATTTTGGATTTTTTTGTTAGGAATGTTATAAAAAATTCGGATCTTCTTAATTATCTAGATTCAGATTAGGATCTGTAAGTATAAAGTCTTAGGAAACGAGTAAATAAAAAAAAGAGTCTTTTTTTATTTCATTGAAAGATGGATTTTCAATTGATTTGGCAATAAAAAAAGAATTACTATTAATTCATGTCACTCTTACTAAACCATAGGATATCATATCCATATATCACCCGCGCCCTGCTTACAATAGGGTAAGTAACGGAGATCATACGAATAGATATTCTATAACACCTAAATTTGCTTGGGATTGTAGTTCAATTGGTCAGAGCACCGCCCTGTCAAGGCGGAAGCTGCGGGTTCGAGCCCCGTCAGTCCCGGCGGACCCCATAAATAAAATAATAAATGAATCTCTTCGTTTTATTTTCTATATAGATTAGATTAAAAGGGGGACAAAGAGCAAAATTTTATTCCCAACGCGTATCCTGATTTATTTCTTTTTCATTAAACCAATCGGTGAATTTCCATTAGTATTGATTGGTGGGAGAGAGACATCCTATGTAATCTCAATTACTAATTTTAATTTGATACAATTTATATCTTATATCATTGAAGAAAGTACGTTTGATGGAATATTATATCTTTTATAATGGGACTCATCTTTATCACACTTCTTTTGTCTTCCAAGACAATTAGAGCATTAAAAAAATGAAGTTTCGAACTTCACTCCGTCCTTATTTCCATTTAACTTCGGTGATTTTGGAGGGTTTGTAACCAATGGAAGTGGAAACGCGGTTAGATGATACTTTATCAGATGGTTGTACCCGAAAGGCAGTAGGTTATAGCAAAGAATGGGAAAAAGTGTAAAATACAGGAATTTCAGATTGGATTAGAAATAAAATTTTTGATTCGGTATGGATAAAGGATCTTCCTATGTTATACTATTCAATTCTCGACAATGAATCCATTTGACAGCTCCGATATTGTATTGTTATTCATGATATTGAGCCGATTTGATATCATCGAGATGTAATTCATCCCATTTGAATTTACAGGTGAACGATTTCTCATCTCTATGGGGCTCTATGGGATTAAATCCCGAGTTATTGCGAAGTAAAAAAAAAACGAAGAGATTATGGAAGTAAATATTCTTGCATTTATTGCTACTGCACTGTTCATTCTAATTCCTACTGCTTTTTTACTTATCATATATGTAAAAACAGTCAGTCAAAATAATTAATTTGAATGAAACTTGACTTCGTAGTTCTTATCAATGATTGAAGAAATGAAATCAAAATATAAGGATTCCAATTTTGTACGAACTGATGGGGCTGGGATCAGTAGTATTCTATGAGATCTGATAGTATGGTAGAAAGAAATATATGACTCTTTCTACCATACTATTTATTTTATTAGTATTATATAGTATAAAGGTGTACTATATAAAGATAGAGACCTAATACGGATCAATCTAAAATCAAATATTTATCTTCATCCATCATATATGTAGATATCAATTACATATATGTAATGCACATAGCATAGCACTTCAATTCTATTTATTTGCTTCATCTATTTGATTGGTATTGATTACAATCAATTTGAAAAAAAAAAGGATCCGTTGTTCCTCATTGTCTATACAGAATTCTGGTAAGAGCGGGTTCATCGAAAGCGAAAGTTTCGGAAGAATTTTGTTGAAATAAATTTCTTATCATCTGTATTCCTCTTAGTTTCTAATCTAAATACGAACATTGGATGGGAATCCGTCAACTATCTCTTTGACTTTGATTGGAGGGGTATTATTTATCTAATACATTACTCCACTGGACTCCAAGATGAATAATATTAATTTATTATTATTAGTTAGTAGATAATAAAAAGTGCTAACTCAATTTCGTAGTATCCTTAGACTTAGAGTCCACTTCTTCCCCATACTACGAGTGAAAGGGAAAATGTAAAGACTACCATTAAAGCAGCCCAAGCGAGACTTACTATATCCATGTAAATTGTGTCCCCTACTTCTATGAATATGAAGGAATTATTCCATTATTGCTCACTCATAATAGTGGATCAATGGTGCAGAGTCAAAAAAATAAGGGGGGTTCGGTTCTGGACCAACACTGTTGATGAACTAATCCAATAAATCCACTTACAACAAGTTCTTATAGGATTTCTCGTAGAATCTGGAAACATTAAGTCCAAGAAAAATAACAACAAGAAGTGACACTTTTAAAAGAGTCAAGGTAATGTTATTAATCGAATATGTAGGATAATCAAACCTAGTGTTTCTTTTTTTGTTCTTTATAAGTAAAAGGCCTCTTAATATGGAAGTAAGACAAGATAAGATTGCTATCCATCACATACCTCGATTTCCCATTTGATCTAATCCTTACCCTCTCCTGATTGTTTCAAAGAAACAATCATAAAACAGCCCATTCTTTACTAGGGTTACCCAAAATAAAATCTTTATTTTTGCACCTTAAAATTAAAATATATATAAAAAAAGCTACAATCTAATATTGATTGAATGCTTGAGCATTCAGAGATTCTCGTGAGTCTGTATACAAAGTATCGTCCACCCAATTACTAACCAATTAGATTCCCCATCTGGCTATCCAATCTAATTCCCAATTCAAAGCATAATTAGTAGACACTACATTAGTAGTGGAAGGTTTATCAAGACTTACCGATTCCCGTCCACTACTCTAATCTTTCTTTTGTTGATCAGGCGACACCCGGATTTGAACTGGGGAAAAAGGATTTGCAGTCCCCCGCCTTACCACTCGGCCATGCCGCCAAAACGATACAAACTAGATGAAAATCTACCCCTTATGTTTAATTTATTTTTAATCCCTTTCCTAATTACTAAAGAAAAAGAAATCCTTATTTTGGATATATTCCTTCGATTCATTGTATATAATAGTCTATCAAATCATTGTATATAGTAGTCTATCAAAAGACATAATCACTAAAAACTTCCTTTCTCTTTTTTTTATATATAAAAAAAATGGGTCTTTTCAGTCATAAAAAAAAAATCAAGATAAATTGGAACCATTAACTATTGAACTATCCGCTGTGAATTCCTGACTGATTCTTGGTTTTGAATCTCAAATTGGGTTTATTTCCATAATTACATAAGAAAAAAAAATGGATACATAACTAATCAGTATTGATTTTTTTCAATCAAAAAATCCCTCTCAATTTCAATTATATTAGCAATTATGAGTATATGTAAACCCTAGAAGAGAAACTGTTCCACAGATATCTAGGGGTATTTTATTTTATCTATATGCTGCCTGCCTATAAGGGGAGAGAGGGGAGCCCGAATTATTGTGCTGTGCGTCAATTTAAAATTGACTAGATTGGCTATAAAATTGAAATTTGGATAAAGCACGACCTTCCGAATAGAACTGCCCGAAAGGAAAAGCCAGATATCTATCTATATATCTGCACATGTTTAATAAAGAAAACCTTCTTCAATTAGATTCTATAAATTTTACTAAAAATCGGTAAAAATATCTTCCTTCTCCGCGAATACTTTTTTTAACAACAGAATCCATGAGAATCTTTATGATTATTATGTCTTTATCTTAATCTTAGCGAACAGATCAAATCGTAAATACATTTATTTTTCTGATATCCAGTGGGATTTAAATATGTAATATCATAATAA